GATTAATGTTAGAATATTGAGGGGGTGATTATGTTTTTATATAATTTTGGGGAGGGGTTTGTTGGGGCTAATGTAGGATTGTAAGAAAGGNAAGTGGGATGCGTATATATATATATATATATATATATATATATATATATATATATAATGTGGGATGCCAATTTATTTCAACTCATGGCTTACTACGTTCTCGAGTCCTCCTTGGTTTAGGGGTTTGACAAGGAAAGCAGGATTTATTGAGCGTAGGGGGGTAGGGGGGTTTGTCGCGCAAAAACCAAGGGGGCGTCATAGCAAGTATAGTTGAATAAGAAATATATATGTTATGCACCTGATATATAAGAATGTAATTCTTAAGTCATGTCTTATAATAATTCAGTTATAATTTGCGGGCAAGGTAAATGTTCAACCTTAACTTGATAATTCTATTTGCACTCTGAAATGCAAAGTGAAAATAGACCAGAAAAAGATACGTTATGCATATAAAAGAATGCTCGGCATGGTGGGTAACGAGTATTATGTACTACACCATTAATCAGATGCCAGTATAATTAGTTGAATGGGGATTTTACAGTTATGTCCCTGAAATAGGAACCAGATGCCAGTAATAGTTCATTTTGTGCTACCCTCACAATTATTGCCCTTGATTCTATCATGCATGATATGTTTTTATATAAACTGGTTGGTGGTTTCNTCCCACATATACATTTCTAGATAAATTTATGTGAGATTTACAAGGAAAAATGTGAGGACAACCGTATGAGGAATTAACTATTTCCCGGGTCTAAAGACAGGGTTTCTGAGTTTTAAGATTATGCTTTATGTATAGCTTGGGGATTAGTACTTGCTTTATGGTTAAAATAATAAACTGGTGATAATACATAGTAAATTATAGTGTTGTTGAAGTATTAGGTGTGTTATACATTAGGGCTATATAGGCTATTTCAGAAAATAGTTTAGTTTAGAATTCTGGCTTTGGGAGTCAGGGGTGGGAGTTAAAATCTCCTTTTTCTGGGCGCTAAGGAGGAGTTTAACCTCCGATCTTCGGATTACAAGACCGACGCTTTTAGGCTAAGCTATTAGGGCAAGCTTATTCTAGTGCTTTATTTTCTAGTCATCCTGCTAGTGGGATAAAAATGAGGAATAGTGCAAAGTATAGCACGGATGCAATTTGGCCAATGATAATAAATGGGTGTTCTACTGGTATTCCTCCAATTCATGTAAGGATAACCATGTCTGCTACTAAGGTTCAGAATAAGAATTGGGTAATTGGGCGGAAAGTTAGTCCTCGTTGTTTTGAGGTGTGGAGTAGGGGTACTAATATTAATACAAGAATTGAGAATAGTAGTGCTAATACACCTCCTAGTTTATTTGGGATTGATCGTAGGATGGCGTAAGCAAATAGGAAGTATCATTCAGGTTTAATGTGTGGTGGGGTAACTAGTGGGTTTGCAGGTGTAAAGTTTTCTGGGTCTCCTAAGAGGTTTGGGGAAAATAATGCTAGGAGTGTAAGGGCTAGAAGTATAATTACAAATCCTAGGAGGTCTTTATACGTGAAATATGGGTGGAAGGAAATTTTGTCTGCGTCTGAGTTTAGGCCAATTGGGTTGTTTGATCCTGTTTCGTGGAGGAATAGTAGGTGAATGATGGTTGCAGCGGCAATAATGAATGGGAATAGGAAGTGGAATGCAAAGAATCGTGTTAGTGTTGCATTATCTACTGAGAAGCCACCTCAAATTCACTGTACTAGTGCATCTCCTATGTAGGGGACAGCAGATAGAAGGTTTGTAATAACTGTGGCACCTCAGAATGATATTTGTCCTCATGGTAATACATAGCCAACGAATGCTGTTATTATTACTAATAGTAGTAGGACTACGCCAATGTTTCAGGTTTCTTTATATAAGTATGAGCCGTAGTAGAGGCCTCGAGCGATGTGTATATAAATACAAATGAAGAAGAAAGATGCTCCATTTGCGTGTATGTTGCGGATTAGTCAGCCGTAATTTACGTCTCGGCAGATGTGGGCGACGGATGAAAATGCGGTTGAGATGTCGGAGGTATAATGTATGGCTAAGAATAGTCCGGTTAGGATTTGGGTAACTAGACATAATCCTAGGAGGGATCCAAAGTTTCATCATGCTGAGATGTTGGATGGTGCTGGTAGGTCAACTAGGGCGTCGTTAGCGATTTTAATGAGGGGGTGTGTTTTTCGTAGGCTTGCCATTAGTGGTTCTTGTAGTTGAATAACAACGGTGGTTCTTCAAGTCATTGGTCTCGGTTAAAGTCTGAGCAAGAATTATGACCTATTTTATGTTTATATTATTAATAGCTTTGGTTGTGGGTTTAGTTGCTGTTGCTTCTAATCCTACTCCTTATTTTGCTGCTCTTGGGTTAGTGGTTGCAGCTGGTGTTGGTTGTGGGGTTTTGGTGGGTCATGGGGGCTCTTTTTTGTCACTGGTTCTTTTTTTAATTTATTTGGGTGGTATACTTGTAGTTTTTGCTTATTCGGCGGCTTTGGCTGCGGAACCATTTCCGGAGGCTTGGGGTAGTCGTTCTGTGTTGGGGTATGTTTTGATTTATTTATTAGGGGTTGGGTTGGTGGCGTGATTTTTTTGAGGGGGTTGGCATGAGGGTTCTTGGGTAATTGCAGACGGGTTAAAGGAGTTTTCTGTTTTGCGTGGTGATGTTAGTGGTGTGGCTGTAATATACTCGTCTGGCGGGGGGATATTAGTTATTTGTGCTTGGGTACTACTTTTAACTTTGCTGGTTGTGTTGGAGCTTACTCGTGGGCTAAGTCGTGGAACTCTTCGGGCGGTTTAGATAAGGATTGGAATAGTTGCTAGAATTAAGGTTAGTAGGAAAATAGTTAAGTAGGTTTTGATTATTCCTCGTGTAATATCATTTGTAATTTTTGCTATTATAGTTTGTGTTAATGCTAGGCCTTTTGGTCCTACTGTTTCTAGTCATGTTTTGTCAAATTGAGTGGCGGCTGACTGACCGAAAATAAGTTTAAGTTTTGGTAGGAATCGGTGGGTAACTGCAGGGAAGAATCCTAATATATTTGAAAAGTGGTGTGTGGAGATGATTGGAGTAATTTTTACTTGCTTGCTGGTTATGTTGGCTAGGTCTATAGCAATTAGTAGGCCTGTAATGGTTACTAGTATGGCTGCTATTTTTAAGGTTGTTGGTATTGTTATAATTGGTGTTTTTATTGGTAGGAAATTATGTGTAATAATAAATCCTGCAATGATGCTTCCTCAGGCTAGGCGTTTGATGGGGTTGATGACTAGTGGGTTATTTTCGTTAATTGGAGAGAGGGGCAGGAATCGTGGGGTTCCTATAATTACAAAATATACTAATCGGAAGCTGTATACTGCGGTGAATGATGTGGCAATTAGTGTAAGGATTAGGGCTCAGGCGTTTAGGTGGGAGGTGTTTAGGGCTTCAATGATTGCATCTTTTGAGAAGAATCCTGCTAGGAATGGGGTCCCTGTTAGGGCTAGGCTGCCAATTGTGAAGTAGGTTGAGGTGGCGGGCATAATATTAAATAAGCCGCCTATCTTTCGGATATCCTGTTCATCGTTTAGGCTATGAATAATTGATCCCGAGCACAGGAATAATATGGCTTTGAAGAATGCATGTGTGCAGATGTGGAGGAATGCTAGTTGTGGTTGGTTTAGTCCAATTGTAACTATTATTAGTCCTAGTTGGCTGGATGTTGAGAAGGCTACAATTTTTTTGATATCATTTTGTGTCAAAGCACACGTGGCTGTAAATAGTGAGGTTAGTGCTCCTAGGCAAAGGCAGGTTGTTAATGCTAGCTGATTGTTTTCTATGAGGGGGTGTAGGCGAATTAATAGGAAAATTCCTGCAACGACTATAGTGCTTGAGTGTAGTAGGGCGGATACTGGCGTAGGGCCTTCTATGGCGGACGGTAGTCATGGGTGGAGGCCAAATTGGGCTGATTTTCCTGTGGCTGCTAAGGCAAGTCCTATTAGGGGTATGGTTATATTAAAGTCTTTTGATAAGGTAAAGATTTGTTGAATTTCTCAGGAGTTAAGGTTTATTGCGAGCCATGCTATGGTTATAATTAGTCCAATATCTCCTACTCGATTGTAGATAACAGCTTGAAGGGCTGCTGTATTAGCATCTGCCCGTCCGTGCCATCATCCGATTAGTAAAAATGATATAATACCTACTCCCTCTCAGCCAATAAATAGTTGAAATATGTTGTTAGCTGTAACTAAAATGATTATAGCCACCAGGAATGTTAGTAGGTATTTAAAGAATCGGTCGATGTATGGGTCAGAGTGTATATACCATAGTGCAAATTCTAGAATAGATCAGGTGACGAATAGGGCAATAGGGACGAAGATTAGTGAGTAGTGGTCAAATTTAAAGCTTATGTTGATATCAAATGTTTGGATATTTATTCAGTGTCAATTTGTGATGATGCCTTCTGTTTTTAGGTTTAGGAAGGTTATAAGTGGTAGAAGGCTAATAAAGAATGCGGAGCTAACTGCAGTTTTAGTTATTTGTGCTAATTTGGCTTCTTGTTGATTAGGATTAAGTGTGGTGAGTAGTGGGTATATCAGGATGAAGAAAATTAGGAGGAGGGATGAGTGTATTATTAATGTCATTCTAGCTTTCACTTGGATTTGCACCAAGAGTTTTTGGTTCCTAAGACCAATGGATGAGCTGTTATCCTTTGAAAGCACAAGGAAGCCACGGATTTTAACCATGGTAGGTAAGGATTAGCAGTGCTTACTATTTTCTGTACTTCCTTGGTGAGTAAGGGGTTTTTAACTCCTGTCTTTAGAATCACAATCTAATATTTTGATTAAACTATACTTACAGTAGCATCATCCTCATATGAGTTCTGGTTTTGTTACTAGAAGGATAACTGGAATTAGGTGTATGGTTATTAGCAGGTGTTCTCGGGTGTGGAAGGGTTGTAGTCCTGTAATGTGGTTTGGTGTTGGGCCACGTTGTGTTATGAGGAATATGTATAATGAGTAGCCGGCTGTAATTAGTGTTCCTAGTCCTGTGAGTAAAATTGTTCATGGTGATCAGTTAAATAGGGTTGTAATGATTATAAGCTCTCCTATTAGGTTAGGCAGAGGTGGGAGTGCTAGGTTGGCAAGGTTGGCAATAAATCATCAGACGGCTGTTAGTGGGAAGATTACTTGTAGTCCTCGGGCAAGAATTATTGTTCGGCTATGGGTTCGTTCATATGCTGTGTTGGCTAGGCAGAATAGTGCTGAGGACACTAGTCCGTGGGCAATTATTAAGATAATTGCCCCTGAAAATCCTCATGGGGTTTGGATGAGAATGCCCCCTGCTACTAATCCTATGTGGCTTACTGATGAGTAGGCAATTAGTGATTTTAGGTCTGTTTGTCGTAGGCAGATTGAGCCGGTTATAATAATTCCTCACAAGGCTAAGATAATGAAAGGGTAGGCTAATTCTTTTGATAGTGGGTCTAGTATAATTATTATGCGCATTATTCCGTATCCCCCTAATTTTAGTAAAACGGCTGCAAGAACTATTGACCCGGCTACGGGAGCCTCTACGTGCGCTTTAGGTAGTCACAGGTGTACGCCATATAGGGGTATTTTAACCAGGAATGCGATTAGGCAGCCTGCTCATCAGAATGTGTGGCTTCATGAGTTTAGTTGTAATGGTTGTGAATATTGGAGAATTAATATAGATAGTGTTCCGGTGGATTGTTGGAGGAGTAGTAAGGCAACTAGGAGTGGTAGGGACCCTGCTAGTGTGTAAAACAGGAAATAGGTTCCTGCATTTAGGCGTTCAGTTTGGTTTCCTCATCGAGTAATAATAATTAGGGTTGGGATGAGTGTGGCTTCAAATATAATATAAAATATAATAATCTCTGTGGCGCCAAATGCTATAATTAAAAAGGTTTGTAATGAGGCGAGGAGTGTGATGTATAGGCGTTGTCGGCTAATGGGTTCAGGGTTAATGTGGTTTTGGCTAGCTAAAATTATTAATGGAAGTAGTCAGCATGTTAGGACGAGTAGGGGGGTTGATAGGGGATCTGTGGCTATGTATGTATTTAAGGAGGTTCATCCGGTTTCTGATGTTCACTTTAGTCATGTTAGGCTAATGAAGGCAATTAATAAGCTATGTGCTGTGGTGGTTGATCATAGTCATTTAGGGGAAGTTAATCAGATTGTTGGGAATAGTATAATTGTAGGGATTAATACTTTTAGCATTGTAATAAGTTCAGGTTTTGTAGGCGGTCAGTTCCGTGGGTACGAGCTGTAGCAACTAATAGTGCTAAGCCTGTGCTGGCCTCGCATGCAGAGAAGGCTAGGAGTAGTATAGGAGCTGTGGAGAATCCTGTAGACTCAAATTGAAGGGCCCATAGGGCTAGTGCAATAAATAGGGATAATATTATGCCTTCTAAACATAGGAGTGCTGAGAGTAAGTGTGTGCGGTGGAAGGCTAGTCCTATTAGTCCTAGAATAAATGCTGAGCTGAAGCTAAAATGTACGGGTGTCATAAGGGGGCCGTGGAATTAAACCACGATTTTCTGAGCCGAAATCAGAGATCTTATATTGGACTAGCTCCCTATTCTGCTCATTCTAGGCCGCCTTGAGTTCATTCATAAATTAATCCTAAAGTTAGTAAAACTAGGACTGTTGTGGCTCAAAAGAATGTTCCGGTTGGGTTGTGGAGTTGGTCTCCTCATGGGAGCGGGAGCAGTAAGGCAATTTCTAGGTCAAATAGTAGGAATAGGATTGCTACTAGAAAGAATCGTAGGGAAAATGGTAGTCGGGCTGATCCTAATGGGTCAAATCCGCATTCGTATGGGGATAGTTTTTCTGCATCTGGGTTTATTTGTGGTAATCAGAATGACACGATTGCCAGGATCATAGATAGGGTTACTGTAATAATTAAAATGGTTGTAATTAAGTTCATTATCTTTCCTTGGGGTTTAACCAAGACTGTGTGATTGGAAGTCACTTGTACTAACTTTAATACTAGAAAGATTATGAGCCTCATCAGTAGATGGATACGTAGAGGAATAGTCATACTACGTCGACAAAATGTCAGTATCAGGCGGCGGCTTCGAAGCCGAAGTGGTGTTCAGATGTAAAGTGGTATTGAATTTGTCGTAGAAGACATACTGCTAGGAAAGATGATCCGATGATAACATGTAGTCCGTGGAATCCTGTGGCTACAAAGAATGTTGAGCCGTATACTCCGTCTGCAATTGTAAATGGGGCTTCATAGTATTCTATGGCTTGGAGGGCTGTAAAGTAGAGTCCCAGTAAGATAGTTAGTGCTAGGGATTGAATTGCTTGTTTTCGTTCCCCTTCTATAATGCTGTGGTGGGCTCATGTTACTGTTACACCTGATGCTAATAATACAGCTGTGTTTAGGAGGGGCACTTCGAATGGGTCTAGGGGGGTAATTCCTGTTGGGGGTCAGCATCCTCCGAGTTCTGGTGTTGGTGCTAGGCTTGAGTGGTAGAAGGCTCAGAAGAACCCAAGGAAGAAGAATACTTCAGAGGTAATAAATAGAATTATTCCGTATCGTAATCCTTTTTGTACTGGGGGTGTGTGGTGGCCTTGGAAGGTTCCTTCTCGGATAATATCCCGTCATCATTGATATATTGTAAGAAGTAGGAGAATTAGTCCTAGGGTTATAAGTGTTGTTGAGTGGAAGTGAAATCAAATTGCTAAGCCGGATGTCATTAGTAGGGCAGCAATGGCTCCGGTTAGGGGTCATGGGCTTGGGTCAACTATGTGATAGGCATGTGCTTGGTGGGCCATTAAACGTTTTCTTGCAGGTAAAGGCTTAGGAGGAGGACAAATACGTAAGCTTGAATTATTGCTACTGCAACCTCTAGAAGGGTGAGTAGGAAAAGTACTGTAGCGGTTAGGATTGCTACTGTTGGTATTATTGGTAATAAGACAAATACGGCTGTGGCGATTAGTTGAATTAATAGGTGGCCTGCAGTTAGGTTGGCTGTGAGTCGTACTCCTAGGGCTAGTGGTCGAATGAGTAGGCTGATTGTTTCGATAATAATAAGAACGGGAATTAGGGGGATTGGTGTTCCTTCTGGTAATAGATGTCCTAGGGCAATTGTTGGTTGATTTCGTATTCCAATAATCACTGTGGCAAGTCATAGTGGTACGGCAAATCCTATGTTGAGTGATAGTTGTGTTGTTGGTGTAAAGGTATATGGAAGGAGGCCTAGTATATTAATTGTAATTAAGAAAATTATTAAAGATGCCAATAGTAAGGCTCATTTATGTCCTCCTACATTTAGAGGTAGTATTAGTTGATTTGTAAATCGATTAATGAATCATCCTTGAAGTGTAATAAGTCGGTTATTAATTCATCGTGATGATGGGGTTGGGTATAGTACTCATGGTAATGCAATTGCGATAGCAATTAGTGGAATACCTAGGTATGATGGGCTTGCAAATTGGTCGAAGAAGCTTGCTATCATGGTCAATCTCAGGAGTCAGTTTTGTGTTTTTCGGCACTTACTGGGGTTGGTTCATTTGGTGAAATATGGTTTAAAATTTTAGTTGGGATAATGGTTAGAAAAATTAATCAGGAAAATACTAAAATTGCAAATCAAGGGCCGGGGTTTAATTGTGGCATTTCACTAGGGGTGGTCGGGAATCACCAATCTTTGGCTTAAAAGGCCAATGCTTTGTCCAATATTTAGCTTCCTAGCGAGGCGTCTTCTAGTATTAATGAGGATCAGTTTTCGAAGTGTTCTAGTGGGACTGCTTCTACAACAATTGGCATGAAGCTGTGGTTGGCACCGCAAATTTCAGAGCATTGTCCGTAGAACACGCCTGGGCGGGAGGCGATAAAGGCAGTTTGGTTTAGTCGTCCTGGTACTGCGTCCATTTTTACACCTAGGGATGGGACAGCTCAGGAATGTAATACGTCTTCAGCAGATACTAGGACTCGGACTGGGGATTCTATTGGAACAATTATTCGGTGATCAGTCTCTAAGAGTCGGAATTGGCCTGGTGTAAGGTCTTGCGTTGGAATTATGTAGGAGTCAAATCCTAGGTTTTCGTAGTCTGTATACTCATAGCTTCAGTATCATTGGTGTCCCATTGCTTTAATTGTTAGGTGGGGGTCATTAATTTCATCTATAAGATATAGAATGCGTAAGGATGGTAAGGCGATTAGAACTAAAATGACGGCTGGTAAAATAGTTCATACGATTTCGATTTCTTGGGAGTCTAGGATGTATTTGTTGGTAAGTTTTGTTGAGACCATTGCAGTAATAATATATAGTACTAGGGTACTAATTAGGAGTACAATTATTAGTGCGTGGTCATGGAAGTGTAGAAGTTCTTCTATAACGGGTGATGCCGCGTCTTGGAATCCTAGTTGTGTTGGATGTGCCATTAAAAGTTTAAGATATGCAGGGATTTAACCTGCGATTTCACCTTGACAAGGTGATGTAATATACACTTTACTAATATCTTTAAAAGGAAGTGACAGAGTGGTTATGTGGCTGGCTTGAAACCAGCATATGGGGGTTCAATTCCTCCCTTTCTCGTTAATTTGATTGAATTTGAACAAATGCTGGTTCCTCGTATGTGTGGTATGGAGGTGGGCAGCCGTGAAGTCATTCTACATTTGTTATAGTTAGTTCTACAGACAGCACTTCTCGTTTGGCGGCGAATGCTTCTCATAGGATAAATAGGAATATAATTACTGCTACTAGAGAAATTAATGAGCCAATAGATGATACTGTATTTCAAAGTGCGTAGGCATCTGGGTAGTCTGAATATCGTCGTGGTATACCGGCTAGGCCTAGGAAGTGTTGTGGGAAGAATGTGAGATTTACTCCAATAAATATTACCCCAAAGTGGATTTTTGTTCAGGCACTGTGTAGGGTGTAGCCCGTTAATAGGGGGAATCAGTGTACAAAGGCTGCTATAATAGCAAATACAGCACCCATTGATAGGACGTAGTGGAAGTGTGCAACTACGTAGTATGTGTCGTGGAGTACGATGTCAAGTGATGAGTTGGATAGGACAATTCCTGTTAACCCTCCAACTGTAAATAGGAAAATAAATCCAAGGGCTCATAGTATTGGGGTTTCTCATTTAATTGACCCTCCGTGAAGTGTGGCTAATCAGCTAAATACTTTTACACCTGTTGGGATGGCAATAATTATTGTTGCTGATGTAAAATATGCACGAGTGTCTACGTCTATTCCGACAGTAAACATGTGATGAGCTCATACAATAAATCCTAATAGGCCAATGGCCATTATGGCTCAGACTATTCCTATGTACCCGAACGGTTCTTTTTTGCCTGAGTAATAGGCTACTACATGTGAAATAATACCAAATCCTGGAAGAATTAAAATGTAGACTTCTGGGTGACCAAAGAATCAGAACAGGTGTTGGTAAAGAATTGGATCTCCTCCTCCCGCTGGGTCAAAGAAAGTGGTATTAAGATTTCGGTCTGTTAGGAGTATTGTAATTCCAGCAGCTAGGACAGGTAATGATAGAAGAAGTAACACAGCGGTTACAAGTACGGATCAGACGAATAAAGGTGTCTGATATTGGGAAATAGCTGGTGGTTTTATGTTAATGGTTGTCGTAATGAAGTTAATTGCCCCTAAAATTGATGACACACCTGCTAGGTGAAGCGAGAAAATTGTTAAGTCTACTGATGCTCCTGCATGGGCTAGGTTGCCTGCGAGGGGCGGGTACACTGTTCATCCTGTTCCGGCTCCGGCTTCAACCCCTGAAGAGGCCAATAGAAGGAGGAATGATGGTGGCAGAAGTCAGAAGCTTATGTTGTTTATTCGTGGGAATGCCATGTCTGGGGCCCCAATTATTAGTGGTACGAGCCAGTTTCCGAATCCTCCAATAAGGATAGGCATTACTATAAAGAAAATTATTACAAAGGCGTGGGCAGTTACAATAACATTATAAATTTGGTCATCACCTAGAAGCGATCCGGGCTGGCTTAGTTCAGCTCGAATAAGAAGGCTTAAGGCGGTTCCTACTATTCCGGCTCAGGCACCAAATACAAGATAAAGGGTACCAATGTCTTTGTGGTTAGTAGAGAAGAATCAGCGCGTGATTGCCACAGGTAGGATGGCCGAATGCCTAGGCGGTGGGTTGTAGCCCCGAAGACAGAGGTTTAAGTCCTCTTCCTATCATAAGCCCTGTGGTGAGGAACATATTGGATTGCAAATCCAAAGACGCAGATTAGTAGTCTGCCGGGGCTTTTCCCGCCTTGTTCGGCTAAACGGCGGGAAAAGTAGATGGATGCTCGCTGGTTTGAGCGCTTAGCTGTTAACTAAGAGTTTGTAGGATCGAGGCCTTCCCATCTAGTAAGGCCTTAGTTTAATAAAAATGTCTGATTTGCAATTAGGAGATGCAAGTTAATATCTTGTAGGTCTTAGTCAGGGACTAGAAGATTTTCACTTCTGCTTAGAGCTTTGAAGGCTCTTGGTCTAATGTTATCCTAAGTCCCTAGGTGGTTAGTATCATAATAGTAGGAGCTATTGGTAATAGTCCCAGGGCGGCTATGGTAAATAGGGCCAGGGGTAGGGTGGTTTGGGTTGTTTTTGTTCGTCAGGGGGTGGTTGAATTATTTGTGTTTGGGGAGATGGTTAGTGTTATTGCATAGCATAGTCGTAGGTAGAAGTAAAGGCTAATTAGGGCGGTGAGGGCTATAATTGTGGCAATAATAGGGAGGTTTTGTTTTGTTAGTTCTTGTAGAATTAACCATTTAGGTAGGAATCCTGTTAGTGGGGGGAGTCCTCCAAGTGAAAGTAATACTAAGGCTGTGGTTGCTGTTAAGATTGGGTTTTTTGATCAAGTTGTTGCGAGTGTATTGATTTTGGTGGTGAAGGATATTTTGAGTGTTAGGAATGCTGCTGATGTCATAATAATATATGTTCCTAAAGCAATTAAGGTTAATTGGGGGGCATATTGGATAATAATAATTATTCAGCCTATATGGGCGATTGAGGAGTAGGCTAAAATTTTTCGTAGTTGGGTTTGGTTTAATCCTCCTCATCCTCCAATTAGTGTTGATGCAATTCCTAGTGTGGTTAGCAGTAGTGGGTTAATGGTTTGGGCTGTTTGGATAATGAGTGCGAGGGGGGCTAGTTTTTGTCAGGTTGATAAGATTAGTCCTGTTAGCAAGTCTAGTCCTTGTAAAACTTCTGGCATTCAGAAGTGTATTGGTGCAAGTCCAATCTTAAGTGCTAGGGCGGTTATGAATATTGTGCTGGCGAGGGGATTTGAGAGGTCGTTGATGCTTCATTCTCCTGTTATTCAGGCGTTTGTTGTGCTTGCAAATAAAATTATAGCAGCTGCGGTGGCTTGGGTGAGGAAATATTTTGTAGTTGCTTCTACTGCGCGGGGGTGGTGATGTTGTGCTATTAGTGGGGTGATTGCTAGGGTATTAATTTCTAGTCCTATTCAGGCGAGCAGTCAGTGGGAGCTGGCAAAGGTTAGGGTGGTGCCTAGTCCTAGGCTGGATAATAGGATTGCGAGTACATATGGATTCATTGGTGGAGGAGGGATTTTAACCGTCATGTTCGGGGTATGGGCCCGAAAGCTTTATTAGCTGACCCCACCTTTAGAAAGTGGTGTAAAGGAAGCACCAAGAGTTTTGATCTCTTGAGTATGGGTTCAATTCCCTTCTTTCTAGGAACTGAGGGGATTTTAACCCCTATAAATCACTCTATCAAAGTGGTCCTTGGGCATTCAGGCACAGTTCCTTAATTATAGTTGTGGAGGGAGCCCTGCTAGTGCAATAGGTAGGGCGGTGTGTCATAATACAAAGGCAAGTGTTAGGGGAAGGAAGTTTTTTCAGACTAGGTGTATTAGTTGATCATATCGGAATCGTGGGTATGAGGCTCGTACTCATAAGAATAAAATTGATAGTAGTGCGGCTTTAGCTATTAGATTAATTGTTGTGAGTTCGGGGATGTTTGGTATGTGTGAGGCCCCTAAGAATAGAACAGCTGATAGGGTATTTATTAGTAGGATGTTGGCGTATTCGGCTAAGAAAAATAGTGTGAATAGTCCTCCTGCATATTCTACATTAAAGCCGGAGACTAGTTCTGATTCGCCTTCTGTTAGGTCGAATGGTGCTCGGTTTGTTTCGGCTAGTGTTGAAATATATCATATTGCAGCTAATGGTCAGGCGGGAATAAGTAGTCAGATGCTTTCTTGGGTTGTATTAAATGTTTGTAGGGTGTACCCGCCTGAAAAGATAATTACTGATAGGAGGATAAGTCCTAGACTTACTTCATATGAAATTGTTTGGGCTACAGCTCGTAGGGCACCAATTAGTGCATATTTTGAATTTGATGCTCAGCCTGATCCTAGAATTGAGTATACTGCGAGGCTTGATAGGGCTAATATAAATAGGATTCCTAGGTTGAGGTCAATTACTGGGTGGGGTATTGGTATTGGTGCTCATAGGGTTATGGCTAGTGTAAGGGCTAGAATAGGGGTGGCAAGAAATAGAAATGGGGAGGATGTGGATGGTCGGACTGGTTCTTTAATAAATAGTTTTACTCCGTCGGCGAAGGGTTGTAGTAGTCCGTAGGGTCCTACTACGTTTGGCCCTTTTCGTAGTTGTATATACCCTAATACCTTTCGTTCAACTAGTGTGAGGGAGGCTACGGCTAGTAGGACTGGTACAATATAGGCTAGTGGGTTAATTAGGTGGATTATTAGGGTGTTTAGCATGAACTGGGGAGAGGATTTGAACCTCTGGCTAAAAGGGCTTAGGCCTTTCGCAATTAACCATGCTCTGCCACCCCAGTATGTCCTTATTTTGGCTAGCTGGCATTTTGGCTCTCCCTTTACTTTATTTATTTGTTTTCATAAATTAGGGGTGGGGCGTGCTTTTGGCATAGGCCCCCTTTTTCCGATCCTTTCGTACTAGGAAAAATAGCATTACAGATAGAAACTGACCTGGATTACTCCGGTCTGAACTCAGATCACGTAGGACTTTAATCGTTGAACAAACGAACCCTTAATAGCGGCTGCACCATTAGGATGTCCTGATCCAACATCGAGGTCGTAAACCCTCTCGTCGATATGGACTCTGGGAGAGGATTGCGCTGTTATCCCTAGGGTAACTTGGTTCGTTGATCGGCTTTGGTGGCCGGATCATGTTTGGTCAGATGTTCTGTGGCTTAGAGATGTTTCTCTTGGTTTTAGGAAATTTATCCCAGTCCACTTGGAGGCTGTTTTTTCCTCCGTGGTCGCCCCAACCGAAGGTAAAATTTCAGATTCCATAAGGTTTTTGCTTTTAGTTAGTTGCTTGACATGGTTGAATTTTGTACCTTAAGCTCCAAAGGGTCTTCTCGTCTTGTATTATTATGTCCGCTTCTGCACGGGCAGATCAATTTCACTGACTGGAAATGGGAGACAGTTAAGCCCTCGTTTAGCCATTCATACAGGTCTCTATTTAAAAGACAAGTGATTGCGCTACCTTTGCACGGTCAAAATACCGCGGCCGTTGAACTTGTAGTCACTGGGCAGGCTGGACCTCCTATACTTGGCTGTGTTGCAGGAGGCGATGTTTTTGGTAAACAGGCGAGGCTTATGTTTGCCGAGTTCCTTCCTTTTCTTTTAGTCTTTCCTTTAGTAGCACTCCAGTGTGGGGTTAACGATTTTTGGTTGTGAATTTTTCTTGTTTTTTTTGTTACTCACATTGCTCTCTTGGGTTGAGTTCGTTAGTTGCCAATGGTTGGTCCGGTTTGGCCTGCACTTGTGCTTGGAGAAGGGCGGGCCTTCTTGTTACTCATTTTAGCATAATTTCTTCCATGTTGGCATGGGTTGGCCTAATAATATTTAGGGGAGTAAGATGTTTTATCAGAATAATAAATTTGTTTCTGTCTGAGCTTTAACGCTTTCTGTTTAGGTGGCTGCTTTTAGGCCCACTAGAACAGTATATTTTATATATTGTGATCTTTATCCTCCTAAGTAAGGTTGTATCCTTTGTTAAAGGGGCTGTACCCCCTTTAACTAACTCTCGTGTGTATCCCTTAGTATCTTGGTTTGTGTATTTGGTTTGGGGTATTCGAGGCTGAACTTCTATTCATTTCTTAGGCAACCAGCTATCACCAGGTTCGGTAGGTCTGTCACTTCTACCCAGAGCTCTTCCCACTCTTTTGCCACAGAGACGGGTTGGCCCTTATTAGGCTGTCTCGGGGTAGCTCACCTGGTTTCGGGGTATCAAACTAAAGATCTCTTTGCTTGTGTTTACTGGCTAAATCATGATGCAAAAGGTACAAGGTTTAGTCTTTGCTTTTTGGTGCTTATATGGGTTGTTTCATTTCTCTTTCAGCTTTCCCTTGCGGTACTATTTCTATTGCTTTTGGTTGAACCTTTTCTGTCTCCCATACTAAGGTAAAAGAATGGTTTAGTTTTTGGTATTTGGTTTATTTTATTTTGTTTATATTGTTTAGTTATTATTGGTAAATAAGCTAGCTGTTTGGCTCAGGGTAATCCAGTTTGCATGGATGTCTTCTCGGTGTAAGTGAGATGCTTAACTAACTCAGCCATGCCCTGGGTTTGTTCCAAGTGCACCTTCCGGTACACTTACCGTGTTACGACTTGCCTCCCCTTGTCAGTGCTAATTTATTAGGTATTTTTGGTGCGTGTTGACAGGGGAGAGTGACGGGCGGTGTGTACGCGTCTCAGAGCCGGGTTCAAAGGGACACTCTATTTCCCTTTTACTACTAAATCCTCCTTCAAGCATTATTTCATAGTGCGTGTTCGTTATATTCTATAATAGAAAATGTAGCCCATTTCTTCCCACTTCATGCGCTACACCTCGACCTGACGTTCTGGGTTGTGCCCATTTTGCTTACTTTTATTGCCTTCACAGGGTAAGCTGACGACGGCGGTATATAGGCTGGGGTGACTAGTAGTGGTGAGGTTTAACGGGGATTATCGGTTCTAGAACAGGCTCCTCTAGGGGGATCTGAGACACCGTCAGGTCCTTTGGGTTTTAAGCTAATGCTCGTAGTACCCTGGCGGACATCTAATTGTAGTTGGATGTCTAAGTTTATGGCTGAGCATAGTGGGGTATCTAATCCCAGTTTGTTTCTCAGCTTTCGTGGGGTCAGGTTGGTTTTTTAAAGCTACTTTCGTATTAGGGCTTCGGACACCTAGAAGCGTATGACGGCCAAAGGGCCATTTGGCTTTATTTTTAATATATCCTTAACCACCCTTTACGCCGTTATGTAATCAACTAGGGCCTCTCGTCTAACCGCGGTGGCTGGCACGAGTTTTACCGGCCCTTTTAACACTAACTGAGTCAAGTTTTCACTTATGGCTTAATGTCTATCACTGCTGAATTCCCTTGGGGGTGTGGCTAGGCCAGGCGTCTTGGGCTAATATTTGTGCCTGATGCCCGCTCCTCGTCCCCGGGCGGGGGATTAAGGGCTTACTCACTGGGGTGCGGAGGCTTGCATGTGTAAGTTGAGTTAAAGCTGATTATAAGGTCGGGGCCATGCCTTTATGCATGCGGAGTTTTTTAGGACTCATCTTAGCATCTTCAGTGCTATGCTTTGTATTAAGCTACGCTAGC